TGAGGGTCGTTCTAGCTATATAAGAAACCTTTCCTTTGATTAATAATAAGAAAAATTGCTTTTAGAACTCCATAGATTTCTGGATTCGCTTATTATTCCCTAATCTCAAAAAGGGATAAAAAAATGGGCGATTATGTGATTAGTTGGTATACAAAATAGAATATAGAATTCGGTTGAATCAAAATAATTTCTTTTATTAAAGTTCTATTTCTGTCAGAGGGCAATATGAATGTTCTATCATCTTCCATCACCACACTAAAAGTCTTATATGATATATCCGGTGTGGAAGTAGGCCAACATCTCTATTGGCAAATAGGGGGGTTACAAGTCCATGCCCAAGTACTTATTACTTCTTGGGTTGTAATTGCTATCTTATTAGGTTCTGCCACTCTAGCTGTTCGGAATCCACAAACCATTCCGACTGATGGTCAGAATTTCTTCGAATATGTTCTTGAATTCATTCGCGACGTGAGCAAAACTCAGATTGGAGAAGAATACGTTACTTGGGTTCCCTTTATTGGAACGCTCTTTCTATTTATATTTGTTTCTAATTGGTCAGGGGCTCTTTTACCTTGGAAAATCATAGAGTTACCTCATGGGGAGTTAGCCGCACCCACAAATGATATAAATACTACGGTTGCTTTAGCTTTACTCACGTCATTGGCATATTTTTATGCGGGTCTTAGTAAAAAAGGATTAGGTTATTTCGGTAAATACATTCAACCAACCCCAATCCTTTTACCCATTAACATCTTAGAAGATTTCACAAAACCTTTATCACTTAGTTTTAGACTTTTCGGGAATATATTAGCTGATGAATTAGTAGTTGTTGTTCTTGTTTCTTTAGTACCTTTAGTAGTTCCTATACCGGTTATGTTTCTTGGATTATTTACAAGTGGTATTCAAGCTCTTATTTTTGCAACTTTAGCTGCGGCTTATATAGGAGAATCTATGGAGGGTCATCATTGACTAGTTTTGAACTATGTTTTTGCTTAGCTTAGCCCAAGTCAATGTATGCCTGTCTCAAGATACTATACTTAAGAAAAATAAACATCCAAAGTATGGTATATTACGAGCTAGAATCTAGAGTAATAGGAAATAAAGATTATGATATGAGCGAATTGTTGGAAAAATGGGAAAAAGATCTTTTTCCCATTTTTCTGGTTTGGCCCTTTTATCTTTTATACCATACCTTCCTCAATTAATATTCTAGATTGTTCAGCCAATTTCTATAGTAAATCTAAATATTAATGATTTAGATTTTCGATGTTGTATCCCATGTGCTGAGAACTAAAAGGAATAAAAAGGTTTACAAAAACTTAGAGTCCTAAAAAAGTTTTTGTTAGGAGAGGGGTTCAATTAGATATATGGAATCTAATGGCTATAAGCGAACTTTTGTGGATGTTTCAAAGCAAATTTATAGAATCCGATTGAATCTAAGATACGAATCGTTGGTTTACATTATGTAACAAAGGCATGTATATGTGATAATTGACTAGTTATATATGAACTCGAGATATATATAATTTGCCCTACTCCGGACCTGGCTTTCAAATAGAAGTCTTTTCCTTTAGTCTGGTCTATGGCTGTGAATTGAAGGAATAAGAATAAGGAGATTAAATTGAAATAAAGACAAATAACGACGAACTCAAAGAATGATTCGGAATAGTTAAGTCCTAATTCTTGGTTGTATCATTAACCATTTTTTTTTTATTTTTTGCGAGGAACTTCTCATGAATCCATTGATTTCTGCCGCTTCCGTTATTGCTGCTGGATTGGCCGTAGGGCTTGCTTCTATTGGACCTGGAGTTGGTCAAGGTACTGCTGCGGGTCAAGCTGTAGAAGGTATTGCGAGACAGCCCGAGGCGGAGGGAAAAATACGAGGTACTTTATTACTTAGTCTAGCTTTTATGGAAGCTTTAACAATTTATGGGCTGGTTGTAGCATTAGCGCTTTTATTTGCGAATCCTTTTGTTTAGTTTAACCTAAAAAATACTTACAGTATTTAAAAACTTTTAATTGCCACTTGCCCTTTAAAATTATAGCAAGATTTCACTCCTACAATTCTTCGTTGAGACAATAACTCTGGGAAGGACTGATGTGAGATTTGAGATATAGCCTGATACCTAATTATAACCTAATTCGAATTAAGTATCATTCTTATTGGGAATTTCAATTGAAAAAAAAAAAAAAGAGGGCGGGACGTGATACAAAAAGAACTCTGTTCTATTTTTTTAGTCTATCTATAAGGGGAGATCATATGAAAAATGTAACAGATTCTTTCCTTTCCTTGGGTCACTGGCCATCCGCCGGGAGTTTAAGATTTAATACCGATATTTTAGCAACAAATCTAATAAATCTAAGTGTAGTGCTCGGTGTATTGATCTTTTTTGGAAAGGGAGTGTGTGCGAGTTGTTTATTTCAAAAATAGGCTGGATCCAACCAGATGCACTTTGTTCGTTTTTGTTCGTTAGAACTAAGAAAGAAAGGTGCATAATCC